AAAAACGAAAAAAATTCGATAATAAGTAATCGAATGATCCAAGACTCATCCATTATAATTCGATCTATAGATTGGAGAAATTTTTCATTGATAGAAAAAAAGATCAAAGATTTGACTGATAGAACAAACACCATACTAAAAAAAATTGAAAAAATTAGAAAAGACACGAAAAAAGAGTTTCTAAATCCAGAAATAAATATTAGTCCTAACAAAATAAGTTATGATGATGAAATATTAGAATCTCAGAAAAATATTTTAAAGATATTAAAAAAAAGAAATGTACGATTAATTCGTAAATCGCATCATTTTCTAAAATTTTTCGTTGAAAACATATACATAGATATCTTTCAACATATGATTAATATCCCGAGGATTAATGGGCAACTTTTTATCGATTCAATAAAAAAAAAAATTACTAAATCCATTTCCAATAATGAAGCAAATCAAGAAAGAATTGATAAAACAAATCAAAGTATAATTGACTTTATTTCAACTATAAAAAAGTCACTTTCCTATATTAGGAATAAGAATGGAAAGGTCTTTTGGGACTTATCATACTTGTCGCAAGCATATTTATTTTACAAATTATCACAAACACAACTTATTAAGTTACCTAAGTTAAGACCCGTCTTTCAATATCACGGAACATCTCTTTTTCTTAAGAATGAAATACAGGATTATTTTGTTGAAGTTGTTGGAGCACACGAAATATTACATTCCGACCTAAAACAAAAGAATCCTCAAAATTCTGGAATGATGAATGAATGGAAAAACTGGTTAAGGCGTCATTATCACTACGATTTATCTCCGATTAGATGGGCAAAATTACTCCCCCAAAAATGGCGAAATAGAGTCAAGAAAGATCGTATGGCCAAAAATCAAGATTTTAACCAATGTTATTCATATGAACAAAACCCATTAATTGATTACAAAAAACAAAATGATTTTGAACCACACTCCTCATTACCGAATAAAAAAGATAATATTATAAAAAAATATCTCTATGATCTTTTATCATATAAATCTATTAATTATGAAGATAATAAAGATTCATCCATTTATGAAATACCAGTACAAGGAAAAAATAATCAAGAAAGTTCGTATAAGTACAACACAGATAAATGGAAATTTTTTGATATACTGACGGATATCCCTATCAATAATTATCTAATAGAAGATGATATTATAGATCGGGAAAAAAATCCGGATAGAAAATATTTTGATTGGAGAATGCTGGATTTTTGTCTTAAAAATAAGACCGATATTAGAGCCTGGATCAATATTGAGGCTGACACGAACAGTAATCAAAATAGTAAAACTGGGGGTAATAATTTTCAACTAATTGAAAAAATGGATAAGAAAGATTTTTTTTATCTCACAATTAATCAAGAAATCAACCCATCCAACAATCAAAAAAAAAAAAATTTTGATTGGATGAGAATGAATGAAGAAATACGAAGTCGTTCCATATCGAATCTGGAACTTTGGTTCTTTCCAGAATTTTTGATACTTTATAATGCATATAAGATTAATCCGTGGATCATACCAATCAAATCACTTCTTTTAAATTTGAATGGAAATGAAATTTTTAGTAAAAATCAAAAACTAATTGGAAAGAAAAAAGGATCTCCTTTTATATCAGCGAAGGAAAAAACTCTTGAATTAGAAAATGGAAATAAAGGAGAAAGGGAATCCGTGGCCAAAGAGGATCTTGACTCAGTTCGCTCAAACCACAAAAAATATATTCAAGAAGATTCCGCAGGAGCAGATGTGAAAAAACGTATAAATAAAAAGCAATGCAAGAAAATCAAGGAAACGGAGCTTGAGTTCTTCGTAAAAAGATATTTTTGTTTTCAGTTGAGATGGAATGATTTCGTAAATGAAAAAATGATCAATCACATCAAAGTATATGGTCTCCTCCTTAGACTGATAAATCCCAGAGAAATTCTTCTATCCTCTATTCAAAGCAGAGAAATTTGTCCGGAGATTCTGATACTTCATCAGAAGGAGTTCCCTCTTACAGACTTAATGAAAAGGGGAATATTGATTATCGAACCGATTCGTCTGTCTGTACAAAATGATGGACAATTTATTATGTCTCAAACTATAGGTATGTCATTAGTTCATAAGAATAAGTACCAAATTAATCAAAGATATCAAGAAAAAGGCTATCCTTATAAGAAGAGTTTTGCTGAATCCATTGCAATACATCAAAAAACGAATGAAAATAGAACCAGCAATCATTATGATTTGCTTGTTCCGGAAAATATCTTATCCCCTAGAAGTCGTAGAGAGTTCAGAATTCTAATTTGTTTCAATTCTGGGAATAGAAATGATATCCATAGAAATATAGCATTTTACAATGCAAATAAGGTGAAAACTCATGATCAAGTTTTAGATAAAAGAAGCAAACATCTTGATAGATATAAAAATAAACTAAATAAATTAAAGTTGTTTCTTTGGCCCAATTATCGATTAGAAGATTTAGCTTGTATGAATCGTTATTGGTTTGATACCAATAATAGCAGTCGTTTTAGTATGCTAAGGATCCATATGTATCCACAATTGCAAATTCGTTAATGCTACATTTTTCCTATATTGCCCGTAGGTATATGAAGAGAAAGAAATACACATATGGCACTGTCTTAGATTCTGATAGATGAATATTAATTTAATTCAATGGTGTATCTATTCGATTTAGAAATGAATCAATAAAATATTCTTATTTCATTTTGAATTTTAATTTCAGTTTTCAGTCTAAATATTTTTTGTGCGTGCAGAAATATACCAGCCTTTTGTATACCCATCTGAATCCAATTAAAAAAAAAGAATAGAAATTCTTAAACAAATTAAGTTAAGATTGTTGTGTATATCAAATTCAAATGAGTAACATTATTATTACTGATTAATAATAATTAAAAAAAAAAAAAGGAGGCTAAGGAGATTTCATTTTATGGTAAAAAATTCATTCAGCTCAGTTATTTCGCAAGAAGAAAAAAAAGAAAACGGAGGATCTGTTGAATTTCAAGTAGTCAATTTCACCAATAAGATACGAAGACTTACTTCACATTTGGAATTGCACAAAAAAGACTATTTATCTCAAAGAGGTCTACGTAAAATTCTCGGAAAACGCCAACGATTACTTTCTTATTTATCAAAGATAAATAAAATGCGTTATAAAGAATTAATTAATCAATTGGATATTCGCGAGTCAAAAACTCAGTAATTTGAAAAGTCATTTTGAATTATTTGATTTATTAGATCTTGAATTTTTATGAACTTATTTTCATTTTCAGCAATTCATGGAAAGATGAATCGAGGAAAAACTTATGAATGGACCAGCTACAAGAAAAGACCTCATGATAGTCAATATGGGACCTCACCACCCATCAATGCACGGTGTTCTTCGACTCATCCTTACTTTGGATGGTGAAGATGTTATTGACTGTGAACCGATATTGGGTTATTTACACAGAGGGATGGAAAAAATTGCAGAAAACCGAACAATTATACAATATCTACCTTATGTAACACGTTGGGATTATTTAGCTACTATGTTTACAGAAGCAATAACTGTAAATGGTCCAGAACAGTTGGGAAATATTCAAGTACCTAAAAGAGCCAGCTATATCAGAGTAATTATGTTGGAATTGAGTCGTATAGCTTCTCATCTGTTATGGCTTGGCCCTTTTATGGCGGATATTGGCGCACAGACTCCCTTCTTCTATATTTTCAGAGAAAGAGAATTAGTATATGATCTATTCGAAGCAGCCACCGGTATGAGAATGATGCATAATTTTTTTCGTATCGGGGGAGTCGCGGCTGATCTACCTCATGGATGGATAGATAAATGTTTGGATTTCTGCGATTATTTTTTGACAGCGGTTGCTGAATATCAAAAACTTATTACACAAAATCCTATTTTTTTAGAACGAGTTGAGGGAGTAGGCATTATTTCTGGAGAAGAGGTAATAAATTGGGGGTTATCAGGACCAATGCTGCGAGCTTCCGGAATACCATGGGATCTTCGTAAAGTTGATCATTATGAGTGTTATGACGAATTTGATTGGGAAGTTCAGTGGCAAAAAGAAGGAGATTCATTAGCTCGTTATTTAGTCAGACTTGGTGAGATGACAGAATCCATAAAAATTATTCAACAAGCTTTGGAAGGAATTCCAGGGGGACCTTATGAAAATTTAGAAATACGATCTTTTGATCGAGGAAGGTCTCCGAAATGGAATGACTTTGACTATCGATTCATTAGTAAAAAACCTTCGCCAACTTTTGAATTGGCGAAACAAGAACTTTATGTGAGAGTCGAAGCCCCAAAAGGGGAATTGGGCATTTTTTTGATAGGGGATCAAGGTGGTTTTCCTTGGAGATGGAAAATTCGCCCGCCGGGTTTTATCAATTTGCAAATTCTTCCTCAGTTAGTTAAAAGAATGAAATTGGCTGATATTATGACAAGACTAGGTAGCATAGATATCATTATGGGAGAAGTTGATCGTTAAAATGATAATTGATACATCACAAGTACAAGATATCAATTCTTTTTCGAGATTGGAATTCTTAAAATCAGTCTATGGAATTCTATGGGTGCTTGTCCCTATTTTKACTACTGTATTGGGAATCACAATCGGCGTACTAGTAATTGTATGGTTAGAAAGAGAAATATCCGCAGGGATACAACAACGGATTGGACCTGAATATGCTGGTCCTTTGGGAGTTCTTCAAGCTTTAGCAGACGGTACAAAACGACTTTTTAAAGAAAATCTGCTTMCATCTAGAGGTGATACGCGTTTATTCAGTATCGGACCATCCATAGCAGTCATATCAATTTKACTAAGCTATTCAGTAATTCCTTTTGGTTATCGCCTTGTTTTAGCAGATCTGCATATAGGTGTTTTTTTATGGATTGCCATTTCAAGTGTTGCTCCCATCGGACTGATTATGTCAGGATATGGATCCAATAAKAAATATTCCTTTTTAGGTGGTCTACGAGCTGCTGCTCAATCAATTAGTTATGAAATACCATTAACTCTATGTGTATTATCAATATCTCTACGTGTGATTCGTTGAGASATAAACTTCTCCTACTTTTGTTTTTGAGAAAAGGGGTGATGCTAAGATATCTTCATTTTGATATTCATTATTCGGATTAATGAACTAAATCAGATAGTTATATGAGTGAAAGAAAACAGCTTATATAAATAAATATATATTAKCAGTCAAAATATTGAGTCTCATTTTCTATGTATAAGAGTTAAGCAGAAATAAACATAGGCGCAAGAGAGCCTTTATCCCAAGATTGGTTGACTAGTTATCCTGTCTTGAAGCGGACTCAAAAGATCAATCGGATTGAGTTTTCACTATTATTTGGATGTACTACCATATATGTATTACCATAACACGGCCGATTGAGCAAAAATGAGTGGATGGTTAGAAACACCAAGATATACAAAGGATTAGTAATGGAGATTTTCAAAATTATCCAAAAGAGAGAGAAGGACATTTTTGCAAAATGCATAATATCAAAAAAAAGAATACGAATTGGGGCTTTAAGTTTGTAGAAATGATCAAGCAGTACTCCCCACGATTCCGATCCAGAGTATGCGCCTATCCACCCATTAAATAAATGACTATCGGAAACGAAATAATCCCTTATTTAGTAAGTCCCCCTTTTCTCAGAAAGAAGAATAGGAACGAAAAAAAAAATGGAAAAAATCCAATTACAACAAAAAAAGAGATCTTTTTTATTGTTTCTTATCTCCATCTATACCTATATTCATTTCTTTCCTATCTCCCTATTCATAGAGATAGAATTCGTGTCCGAATTCATGAACTAATGGAATAGCCAATTTTTTTTTCGTAATTGAAAACGATGGGTTATTGATATTTATAATAAATAGTATTTTAGTGAAGAATTAAGTTATTACTCAACAAAGACAATTTTTTTTTATTAAAGGATGAGATCAATTCAGAAGTACCTTTTTTCTTTATTATTAGAACAGACAGAATTCTATTGGGTTAATTTGGGGCCACACGATAGATTTTTATCCTATACTATTCTACAAAAAAGACATATCAAGATAAATAATCCCGACACGCTCCTTAGATTTATTTATGGCCCTTAAGGAGCCGTATGAGGTGAAAATCTCATGTACGGTTCTGTAATAGCGATGAGAACAGTGATGTTATTACCGACTATGATTATCTAACAGTTCGAGTACAGTTGATATAGTTGAGGCTCAATCAAAATATGGTTTTTGGGGGTGGAATTTGTGGCGTCAACCTATCGGGTTTGTTATTTTTCTAATTTCTTCCTTAGCAGAATGCGAGAGATTACCTTTTGATTTACCAGAAGCAGAAGAAGAATTAGTAGCGGGTTATCAAACCGAGTATTCGGGTATCAAATTTGGTTTATTTTATGTTGCTTCCTATCTAAATCTATTAGTTTCTTCGTTATTTGTAACGGTTCTTTACTTGGGTGGTTGGGATATCTCTATTCCATACATATTTGGTTATGAACTTTTTGAAATAAATAAAGCGTATGAAGTCTTTGGAATGACAATTAGTATCTTTATTACATTAGCTAAAACTTATTTGTTCTTGTTCATTTCTATAGCAACAAGATGGACTTTACCCCGACTAAGAATAGACCAACTATTAAATCTCGGATGGAAATTTCTTTTACCTATATCTCTCGGTAATCTATTATTAACAACTTCTTTTCAACTCTTTTCACTGTAACGGAATACCATATTCTATATTCACGACTTGCTCAAACAAGAGAAAGAAACAAACATAAAATTCTTTAGAAATATTACAATATGTTCCCTATGGTAACTGGGTTCATGAATTATGGTCAACAAACAGTACGAGCTGCAAGGTACATTGGTCAGGGTTTCATGATTACTTTATCCCATGCAAATCGTTTGCCTGTAACTATTCAATATCCTTACGAAAAATTAATTGCATCGGAGCGTTTCCGCGGTCGAATCCATTTTGAATTTGATAAATGCATTGCTTGTGAAGTATGTGTTCGTGTATGTCCTATAGATCTCCCGGTTGTTGATTGGAAATTGGAAACGGATATTCGAAAAAAACGATTGCTTAATTACAGTATTGATTTCGGGATCTGTATATTTTGTGGTAACTGCGTTGAATATTGTCCAACAAATTGTTTATCAATGACTGAAGAATATGAACTTTCTACTTATGATCGTCACGAATTGAATTATAATCAAATTTCTTTGGGTCGTTTACCAATGTCAGTAGTTGATGATTATACAATTAGAACAATTTTGAATTCGCCTCAAATTTCAGTCTAAAATAAGTAAATCCCTTGATTAAAGGGTAATTGGAAATTACTAAGGTTCCGTTTTGATCTAAAGAAACGAGGTTTCTTTCGTTTTGTTTGTTTGGTCACTACCTACAAATCCAAACTATTGATTCATGAGAATTGCAGCTTAATTTAGATTGAAACTCTATATTTCGAAATATAGAGTTTCAATCTACTATACTCTTTCAGTCAGATCAAGACTAAGATTAATACAATAACTGTACCTACATTAATTCACACCCCTTAAGATTTAATTAGGAATTTATTATCCATTTTTTTTCCTGGTCAGATCAATAAGATCATGAAAAACATTTAGATTTATTTATCTCTTTTTTTACTACATATAATGGATTTGCCTGGACCGATACATGATTTTCTTGTAGTCTTGTTGGGATCAGGTCTTATATTAGGAAGTATGGGAGTACTATTATTTAACAACTCCATTTATTCCGCTTTTTCGTTGGGACTGGTTCTTGTTTCTATATCCTTATTCTATATTTTAGCAAACGCCCAGTTTGTAGCTGCTGCGCAACTCCTTATTTACGTGGGAGCTATAAATGTTTTAATCATATTTGCTGTGATGTTCATGAAGGGTTCAGAATATTCCAAAGATTTTAATCTTTGGACCGTTGGGAATGGAGTTACTTTTCTGGTTTGTACAAGTATTTTTGTTTCACTAATGACTACTATTGTAGATACGTCATGGTATGGGATTATTTGGACTACAAGATCAAACCAGATTCTAGAGCCAGATTTAATAAGTAATAGTCAACAAATTGGAATTCATTTATCAACATATTTTTTTCTTCCATTTGAACTCATTTCGATCATTCTTTTAGCTGCTTTGATCGGCGCAATTGCCGTGGCTCGCCAGTAATAAATCTTTAGTTCGAAATAGCATAAATTAAACTTTGTTCTTTGTTCTATGTTATCGCACACATTCCCCTTCAATTCTATTTGAAGATTGTTTCTGTCTAAATAAAAAAAAAATTCTTTTATTCGATCGATTACCGATATATTCCCTTGTTCTGTACTTTTTTTTTGTCAATTGAATTGAATCTATTACATTTTTGTTCATATTGAAATGAATCCGAATTGATAAGGAGTTGGTCAATCATGCTCGAACATGTACTTATTCTAAGTGCCTATTTATTTTCTATCGGTATCTATGGATTGATCACGAGCCGAAATATGGTTAGGGCCCTTATGTGTCTTGAGCTTATACTGAATGCAGTTAATATGAATTTCGTAACATTTTCTGATTTTTTTGATAGTCGCCAATTAAAAGGGAATATTTTCTCAATTTTTGTTATAGCTATTGCAGCCGCTGAAGCAGCTATTGGCCCAGCTATTGTTTCGTCAATTTATCGTAACAGAAAATCAACTCGTATCAATCAATCGAATTTGTTGAATAAGTAGTATTTATTTATCAGATAAATTCTGATATTCATCAAGTAAAATGATCTGTATGATACGTAATCCATGATCATGTTTGCGAAAACGTAAAAAATCAAAGTATCTTGGTCCTATCGCATCAGTTAATCTGAAAGTAGATTTCTTCTAAAAATTATGATAAATTATTGACTCATCTGGTATCTAAATATATAATTCATTTACAAATTTACTCGATCGAAAATTTATAGTCTTAAAAAAAAATTTCTAGATCCAATGTCACATTCAGTAAAGATTTATGATACATGTATAGGGTGTACTCAATGTGTCCGAGCTTGCCCCACAGATGTATTAGAAATGATACCTTGGGGCGGATGTAAAGCTAAGCAAATAGCTTCGGCTCCAAGAACAGAAGATTGTGTTGGTTGTAAGAGATGTGAATCCGCCTGTCCGACGGATTTCTTGAGTGTTCGCGTTTATTTATGGCATGAAACAACTCGAAGCATGGGTCTAGCTTATTGATACGTTCTCTAAAAGCCCCCTTGAATCCATTTGATTTCTTTTTTACCGACAAAAACTCGTGCTCGAAAATAAATATACATATATATATTTATTTTTTATTTCATTTTCGAACATGGGTTTTTTTAGTCCAAGTGTATCTTGTTTTTACTACGAATTATTTTCCTTGGTTAACAACAGTTGTAGTTTTTCCAATATTTGCGGGTTTATTACTTTTCTTTTTCCCGCATAGAGGAAATAAAGTAATGAGATGGTATACGATATGTATCTGTGTACTCGAGCTCCTTCTAACAACCTATGCATTTTGTTATCATTTCGAATTAGACGATCCATTAATCCAACTGACGGAAGATTATAAATGGATCCCTTTTTTGGATTTTTACTGGAGATTGGGAATCGATGGACTTTCCATAGGACCCATTTTACTGACGGGGTTTATCACCACTTTAGCTACTTTAGCGGCTTGGCCAGTTACTCGAGATTCCCGATTATTCCATTTTCTAATGTTAGCAATGTATAGCGGTCAAATAGGATCATTTTCTGCTCGAGACCTTTTACTATTTTTTATCATGTGGGAGTTAGAATTAATTCCCGTTTATCTACTTCTATCGATGTGGGGAGGAAAGAAACGGTTGTATTCAGCTACAAAGTTTATTTTGTACACTGCGGGAGGTTCCATTTTTTTGTTAATGGGAGTTCTGGGTATCGGTTTATATGGTTCTAATGAACCAACTTTAAATTTTGAAACATCAGCTAATCAATCCTATCCTATAGCACTGGAAATAATATTCTATATCGGATTTCTTATTGCTTTTGCTGTCAAATCACCGATTATACCCTTACATACATGGTTACCAGATACCCACGGAGAGGCACATTACAGTACTTGTATGCTTCTAGCCGGAATCTTATTAAAAATGGGAGCATATGGATTGGTTCGGATCAATATGGAATTATTACCCCACGCCCATTCTATCTTTTCACCCTGGTTGATCATAGTAGGCATAATTCAAATAATCTATGCAGCTTCAACATCTTCGGGTCAACGCAATTTAAAAAAAAGAATCGCTTATTCCTCCGTCTCTCATATGGGTTTCATAATTATAGGAATTTGTTCTATAAGCGATACGGGACTCAATGGAGCTATTTTACAAATAGTCTCTCATGGATTTATTGGCGCTGCGCTTTTTTTCTTGGCGGGAACAAGTTATGATAGAATACGTCTTGTTTATCTCGATGAAATGGGGGGAATGGCTATCCCAATTCCAAAAATATTCACGACTTTCAGTATCTTATCGATGGCTTCCCTTGCGTTGCCGGGTATGAGCGGTTTTGTTGCAGAATTAATAGTCTTTTTTGGAATAATTACCAGCCAAAAATATCTTTTAATGACAAAAATACTAATTACTTTGGTAATGGCAATTGGAATCATATTAACTCCCATTTATTTATTATCTATGTTACGCCAGATGTTCTATGGATACAAGCTTTTTAACGCTCAAAATTCTTATTTTTTTGATTCGGGACCACGAGAGTTGTTTGTTGCGATCTCTATCCTTATACCTGTCATAGGTATTGGTATTTATCCAGATTTTGTTTTCTCACTATCAGTTGACAAGGTCGAAGCTATTTTATCTAATTATTTTGCTAGCTAGTTTTCATAAAAAAACTAAAAGAGCAATACTATAATAATTTTTTTTTAAATCGTTCGTTGCACAATAAAAAAAGAAGTCTTTTTTCTAAAGTTAAATAAAAAAATGAATTGGACTTCCTCATACAGTTGGCTTTTGTGAGAACCATTTGAATCAAGTAATGTAGTGATTCAAAGGGTTCTCGATGTCTTACACACAGTTTTCTTATCTATACTCTCCCATGTTTGTGTTCGGCAGGCCCTTTCTTGAATTCATTCAATTAGATGTAAATGAACCATAACTATGTAGCCCTATCCCTAATAGATTCACCCCAAAATAGCATATCCAAATTATAAGAAAACCCATAGAGGCCACAATTGCAGAATTTACACCTTCAAAATTTTTATTTGTTCGCGTATGTAAATAAATTGCGAATATGGTCCAAGTAATAAATGCCCAAGTTTCTTTTGGGTCCCAATTCCAATACGATCCCCATGTCTCATTAGCCCATACGGCTCCTGAAAGAATACCTATGCTTAAAAAGATAAACCCTAGACTAATAATACGATAACTCCAATGATCTAATTGTTGAATCAGTTGAGACTTATAATAATTTTTCGAAGAAAAAAAAGAAGTGTTTCTTAAAACATTGTTCCCTTCGTTCATGTATTGGATCTCATCAAAGGAAAATAACGCATTTAATAAATGATTGTTTTTACCAAAAATTCTTATAGCTTTTTGAAATGTAATGACTATAAGAGCTACTGAAAATAACGATCCACATAAAAGAGATGCATAACCCAATACCATCATACTTACGTGCATCATTAACCAATGAGATTGGAGAGCGGGAACTAATATTGGGGATTGATGCATTTCAGTTAAAAAACCTGAAGTAGCAAAACCTTGGGTAAAAATAGTACTTGGCGCGGTTATTGCGCTTACACTTAAATGGTTTTTATATTTTTTAAAATACGTAAATAGATGAATAATGGAGAAACCCCATGAAAGAAATAATAATGATTCATATAAATCACTTAATGGTAAATGCCTCAAATAAATCCAACGAGTAACTAATAATCCTGTTATACAGAAAAAAGTAGCTCTCATGCCCTTTTCTGACGAAGCATAGAGTCCTACGGTTTCATCGACTAATAAGGTTATCAAATGAATTGTAATGACAATTGAAATGACCGAAAAAGATATATGAGTTAATATATGCTCTAAAGTTGAAAATATCATAAAAAAAAAATTTAAAAAGGTCCCTCAATTCAATTATTTGAATTAATATCTGGGAGGTGAATTAATTATATTATAGAACTTTTTTATAATATAAAATGGCATGCCGCTACTCGGACTCGAACCGAGATGCTCTAGCACTGCTTCCTAAGAGCAGCGTGTCTACCGATTTCACCATAGCGGCTTTCTCGAAATCATAATAACCTATTATTATTCACTCGTCGAGATTGAAAAAATAGAATCAATTTTCTTAATTTAACAATAGTTTTATTTTAGAGGATTTTGCAAACCAATTTAATTATGTATTCGCGGAATATATTCTATAATGATTTCGAGAAAAGAAATAAGGGTTCATAGAATGCAAAAATAAGGTTTTCACTTAATCAACTAATGTCATCGTTTCAACGTCTCATTAAATTTTTAATAAAGAGTTTAAGTTTACTATTTGATTAGATATCATATATTTTATATATTATATATATATTCTATAATATAGAAAATATATAATAAAATCAAAAATCAACAAAAACTTTTTGTTTTATTGGGGCGATGGGGATTCGTATTTTCCCCATCTCGAAAATGATAAAACAAAGATATGAAAAAGAAAGGTCAACCCGTGTATTTCTTTTGATTCTTTGAACAAGAAAAAAAAGTACCATTTTATAATTGAGTAAACAAAAGATTTCTTATTTTTTTTACATACCCTAAAAAAAGGAAAAGGAATTTCATATTCATCCGCTCAAAACATTAGGAAATTCCAATAATTGCTTTGATAAAAAAAATGTTTATTTTGATTTGAATATATATATTTTAGTGATAATTTTTTTTTTTATAAATTTACATTCCATTATTCAATTATTTATATAATAATAAATTAATAATAAATTAATTATTTTTAATAATAAATAATAATATATAATAATCTATTTTTATAATATAAAAAAATTATTATTTAAATAATAAATATTAGAAACGAACTTCTACTAGGCTCTTTTTTGAGTCAAACCAATTCAGATTATTTCAATCTTTAATTATTTATTTGATTTGTCCCCCAAAAAACTTTGTGAATTCCCCGTTGAAAGAGATTTTGCTAGCGAAAAAGCTTTCAACGCTGCCCGACGCCCTTTGCTTTTCCAAATATTTTTCCGAATCCGTTTTTTTGATATAGAAGTGCGCTTTTTTGGAACTGCCATTAAAAAATTATAATTGATTATTCATTGCTATAATTGGATGTGAAAGACATCTAGTGTTCAAAACGAATTGTTCTTTACTATTTATTATCCATTTATTCTTTAAATTATAGTATACTCCTAATATAGCTATCAAAATGATAAATTATTCGATTAGAAACAAAAAAAAAATATATATATAGATAATGTTATTTTATCAAAAAAAAAATGAATTGTTTAATGATTCGTATTAAACGAATTTAATACCAAGAAGTCTTATTTTACTGGATCCACTTGTAGACTGTCTTTTATGATTGATACCAAAATCAAATAGTGTTTTTCGTCTAATTATTCCTTCTTGCTCTATAGCGGGAAATTTTTGTAATGCATACTAAATAATAATAATAAAGAAAATTTGCAGTTTCTATATTGTAAAAAAATTTTACTTAAAAAAAATAGGTGTGTTTATTAATAGTTGCAGTGGATCATCTTATTTGAACAATTCTAACTTCGTGACTTGAAATATTTTAAGTATTTGGGAAAAAATTAAGAATAATTAAGAATAGAAAAAAAAATTCGATTTACGTTTTGGATATTTCAATTTTTTATTAACTGATCCTTTTGAAAAGAGATAAGAGCTGGTGAATCAGAAAAATTAATTAGGAATTAAATATACTTTTTTTATGGAATATACGTATCAATATTCATGGATCATACCTTTCATCTCACTTCCAATTCCTATCTTAATAGGAGTGGGACTTCTACTTTTTCCGACGGCAACCAAAAACCTTCGACGTATGTGGTCTTTTCCGAGTATTTTATTGTTAAGTATAGTTATGATTTTTTCAGTTTATCTGTCTATTGATCAAATAAATAGTAGTTATATCTATCAATATGTATGGTCTTGGACTATCAATAATGATTTTTCTTTAGAGTTGGGCTACTTGATCGATCCACTTACTTGTATTATGGCAATATTAATCACGACTGTTGGAATTATGGTTCTTATTTATAGTGACAATTATATGTCTCATGATCAAGGATATTTGAGATTTTTTGCGTATATGAGTTTGTTCAATACGTCAATGTTGGGATTAGTTACTAGTTCGAATTTGATCCAAATTTATATTTTTTGGGAATTGGTTGGAATGTGTTCTTATCTATTAATAGGTTTTTGGTTCACTCGACCTACTGCGGCAAATGCTTGTCAAAAGGCATTTGTAACTAATCGCGTGGGGGATTTTGGTTTATTATTAGGGATTTTAGGTCTTTATTGGACAACAGGGAGTTTTGAATTTCGAGATTTATTTAAAATATTCAATAACTTGATTTATAATAATGAGGTTAATTTATTATTTGTTACTTTGTGCGCCGTCCTATTATTTGCAGGTGCAGTTGCTAAATCTGCTCAATTTCCTCTTCATGTATGGTTACCTGATGCTATGGAGGGTCCTACCCCCATTTCGGCTCTTATACATGCTGCTACGATGGTAGCAGCGGGAATTTTTCTTGTCGCTCGCCTTCTTCCGCTTTTTATAGTAATACCTTACATCATGAATCTAATAGCTTTGATAGGTATAATAACAGTACTATTTGGAGCTACTTTAGCTCTTGCTCAAAAAGATATTAAGAGAAGTTTAGCCTATTCTACAATGTCTCAATTGGGTTATATGATGTTAGCTTTAGGTATAGGGTCTTATCGGGCTGC